AACGAATGGGTTGCCCGGGACTTGAACCCGGAACTAGTCGGATGGAGTAGATAATTTTTCCTTGTTTAAATAGAAAAAAAATCCCTCCCCAAACCGTGCTTGCAGTTTTCATTGCACACGACTTTCCCTATGTATATATCAAAAATTAAAAATAATTACATATTGAGAATAAAGTCTAATAATTCTGAAAATTTTGATTAATCAGTGAATTTAACCACAAATTCTGATGATATATATGATATATGAGCATTTCAGAATACAAATTCATGAATGATCCAACAGATCATTGATATGGATAATGTCCAAATACCAAATACGTTCTCTATGTAATATATGTAAAGGAAAAGTTATTTTTTGTAGTAAGATTAAAGAAAGAGCTTGTTCTTCTTCCAAGAAAAATTCTTCTAAGAATTCCGAACCTAATCTTCGCATGAAAGTGCGTACTGTACTTTTATGTTTACGAGCCAAAGTTCTAGCACACGAAAGTCGAAGTATATACTTTATACGATACAAAACCTTTTTATTTGAGGATCCACTGTGATAACGACAAATATTTCTACATATACGACAAAATTGATCAAGAATATCAGAATCTGATAAATAGGTCCAGATAGGTTTACTAATAGGATGACCCAATACAGTACAAAATTGATCTTTAGACAATGATCCAATAATAGAAATAACTGGGGCTATAGTATCAAATTTTTGAGTCAGAGTATTTATTATAAATGAATACTCTAGCATTTGATTTCTTACTACCAAAGTATTTTTTAGTACACTCAAAAAATACCCCATAAAAGAGAAAGAAGAGTTAGGTAATTGCTTTATATGGATCCTATAAGATTGAGACCAAAAGTGAAAATAAGATTGCCAAAAATTAACAATATGAAATTTCCATTTCTTCATCAGAATAAGGCTTCCCTTTGAAGCCAGAATTGCTTTTCCTTGATATTGAACATAATGTATGAAAGGATCTTTTAGGAACCATATAATCTTCTTACATATAATCTTCTTAAAAGAATTATAACACGCTACTATAAGATATTCTCTTTTTATATAAAAATGTGTTCGCTCAAGAAAAAATACAAAAGATGTTGATCGTAAATAGGAAGAATTTTTACGAATAAACAGGAATATATATTCGCATTCATATACATAAGAATTATGTAGGAACCAAAATAATCTTTTATTTTTTTTGAAAAGACATGAATTAATTTATTTGAAGTAATTAGACTATTCAATCTATGATATTTGTGGAAAAAACGTCGCAATAAATGCAAAGAAGGAACATCTTTTATCCAGCATTGAAGGATTTTAACCAAAATTTCCAGATTTAGGGGGTGGGGTATTAGTAGATCTGACGCATAATTTAAATGCGAGAATTTATCCTCTAAAAAGGGAAATATTGAATGAATAGATCGTAAATTCTGAGATTTTGGTATTTTTATTTCTTCAAGGGAATATAATAATCGCGACGAAAATGAAATTTCCAGAATGACTTCAAAACCTTCCGATACCATTTGATAAAAAAAATTATAATAAAAGTCATTCTTGTGACCCCAACATTCATTTTTGTTAGAATCATTCAACAAAAAAATAAAAGATTTCTGTTGATACATTTGATTAATTAAACGTTTCACAAGTACTAAACTAAATTTATTGTCATAACCAAGAATTTCCACAGTTTTGGAAAAAATCAAACTGTTGAAGATATGATCATGAGCAAGTGAGTAAATATACTCCTTCAGGAGTAGTGGATATAGGAAGTTTTGTTGCCAAAATATATCTTTTTTCAATCAAAATTTCCTTGTGATTCTACAATTTACATATATTTGTGCTGTAACCAAAAAGGGATGCACTTTTTTTATTATGAAATGATACATAATACATAGTGCAATGTGGTCATAACGGCGTATGTGTATATTGTTTATCTTATACTAATATACTTAAACTCTAATTAAAATATAGTATTACAACTATAAGAAGTAATAGATTCTATAAAAGTAAGAACAAACAAATAATATATACCCCGGAGGCATAGAGTCCAATCTACAGATTTTTTTCCTTTATATACAATTTTATTTTTGCACCTTGATCACTCTTTTGACTTTGGAAAAATAAATTCTTTTTTTATCAATCTACTATTTCTTATACACATCTGTCCCAACCCATAATAAAGAATAATTAGGATTTAAAAAAGAATCAATGGTCCACTTCTCATATAAGGCACTAATATATTTTTAACGTTTAACTTAGTAAATTTGATCGAGTAATCATTAAAATTAATAAAGGAAGCTCGTTGCTTTTTTATATTAATAAAATTGGATCCATAAGGCTCTATCCATTTATTCACTAGACCTGATAATCAAATACTTTACTAAACTAAAAAAAATTACTATATGTGATTATATGTTTATATTCTTTTTACGACATGCTTTTTTTTCCATTCATTACCTTTCAGGATCAGTCGCGGTCTTATAAACTCTACCGATAGTATAGACGAATTACTTCATCCAAATGCTTAAAAGATCGTAGTCGCAATTAAAAGCCGAGTACTCTACCGTTGAGTTAGCAACCCGGATCAATATGAAGTGTAGATATGATCAAAATACAAAAATAAATAAAAAAATAAATGGGGTTGCACTGCACAACTGAGTCAAAACATGGAACTAGCAAAAAATTGAACCACCACATATAGAATTGAAAAATTGAAAAAACACCCATTTATTAAAAAGAGTCAATAGGTAGTGAGGATATAAAGATATATTTATATACGATCAAATTATATTTTTTGAGACATCATTATCATTATTAATTTACTTTTTCAAGAGCAAATTTCGATAATAATTTATAATTTATTGAAATTTTGGCTTTTTATTTTTAATAAAAAAAGGTTCAGTTCAATAAAAATACAAGAATAAAAATTAACCCCCAACAGAGGGGGTTATACAAAAAGAAGCAAAAAAAAAATTTGAATACAGAATTACACAAAAATAGTTACAAGTTACACTAACCTTTTTTTATTTATTTATAACTCTTGTTTTTAGTTTCTTTTTTATCAAAATAAACTCAAAATTATTTAAATAATCCCGCCTTCCTTAAAATATCATGAACAGTTCCTGTGGGTTGAGCACCTTTTTTAAGAAAATATAAAATAGCATGAACATTTGAATAAGTTTTATTCTTTATCGGATCATAGAAACCTACTTTTTTAATATCTCTTCCTTCTCTTCGGGATCGAATATCAATTGCAACGATTCGATAGATGGCTTATTGAGATAGATCTATATAAAAGATGCCCCCTAGAAACGTATATGAGGTTTTGCCCTCATACGGCTCAAGAAAAAATGATTCTAATTTCTATAATTTCTTTTTATATCTATATTTATATAAAAATATAAAAAGAAATGGTTCCACAAATAATTATACTGTAATTGTAGCTTTTTCCTTACATAAAAAAATCTCATTTGTACTCTTAACTCAAGTTGTATAGTTTTTAAAGAGTTCAAAAGGAAATCCTTATAATTTAGTGAGCTGTCTCTAACCTCTTTTTTTGTCTTCTTTCAGATATATTTTTTTACTAATTCTGATCCAATTGTTGAGACAAGTGAAAAAGTGTTTTCTTGTTCCAGAATTAATTGTCTTTGCTTTTCTTTTTGTTAAATCATTGGGTTTAGACATTACTTTGGTGATCCTTGCTCCTTTTAAAAAAAGGCAGCAACATACCTTTTGTTTTTGTTCTTTCTATGAAAAAGGTAAAAATCATAATAAAAAAGTTTGAAAATTTTTGTAAATTTGACTTTTTTTATTTCAAACTTGTTCAATTTTGAACCTATCAATTTATCTATAATTTCATATATTGATTATATATTTACAAAGTTGGTCTAACTTATTTATTGTCACTAACCTTAGATTATTCCCTCAAGAAATGAATCAATCATTTTTGCCCGAGCTCCATCATATGTTATACAATTATATAACATTAGCCTTTTTATTTATATTTATAAACATAATACAAATAAAATTTTGTTCCTATAAGAACAAATTATGTCGAGACAAGAGCATCTTCATTCGTATATAAAATGGTGGATGCCATAATCCACATACAATCATGTCCTTCAAGTCGCACGTTGCTTTCTACCACATCGTTTCAAACGAAGTTTTACCATAACATCCCTCTAAATTTATTGGAATATGGAATAATGAATAGTCATTGGCTGAACCGATACATAATAATACACACTTATTATGGATAGATAATTGTTTATTTTAAAAGTATTTCACTTAATTTAACCCCCTATTTTTCATATAAGAGAACATGAAAAAATATGAAATTATAAACCTAAAAAAAACCATAGAAATATTTTATTAAAATTATATGAATATAAATATATTCTATTATAATATGATATTAATCAATTAGGATTTTGATGGTTATTATGATTATGTATAATGACTAGAATATTAGGAATTACGTATTATTTAACATCTCTCATCAAATAGTATTTTAATTGAAAACGAATAGAGGGTTTGAGAATAAAGATTATCTTTTTTAATTATTATGTAGTATAAAAAGTCTAGTGTAAGGTAAGATCAAAGAGAAAATCAGAATATGGGAAGTCTAATCTTTTCATATACATCTTATAAAAAATTGTTAATTAAAGTCATCAAGAATATTTAATTTGATATTTAAGAATCAAATACTTTTACTTCAGAATGATTATTAAAATTAAGATTTATAACATTGTATCTAACATTAAACAATTTTATGAAATTTTCAATCCCAATAGAGAAGAATATTTCGTTTCTGATTGAAACGATCTGGGACGGAAGGATTTGAACCTCCGAGTAACGGGACCAAAACCCGTTGCCTTACCACTTGGCCACGCCCCATTTTTATTTTGTATAAAAAAACTAAGATAAATATTGATAAATATTGGTTATTCGTTTTGCCCCTAGGATTAAAAACATATAGAATAAGAAAAGATTCTATTGATTATTATATAGAATTAAATTGATATATTGTATGAAAATATAATTCCCTGTACTATCATTTGATTGGAGAATGTAAGTAAGTATTTTTGAGGGGGAATAATCCAAAGAAAAAAAGATTTTCTTTCTTTTATACACCTTTTTCTTTTAAATTTTCCATAAGAAAAATAATTCAATAAAATCGTATAATTTATTATCATTTCAATTGAATCTTAATCTTTTATAACAAAATTTTGTTATGACTAATATATTTAGTTTAATTTGTATCGGCCTTAATTCTACCCTTTATACAGGTAGTTTTTTATTCGCCAAATTGACCGAGTCTTATGCCTAATCGTAGACGTTATGCCAATTATACCTGTACTCTTTCTTCTCTTATCCTTTGTTTGGCAAGATGCTGTAAGTTTGCAATAAATAAACAAGATCATAAATAAGATAAGATAAGCATTAAATTAGGAACCCTCAATTAAAAAATTTAAATTGATATGGTGGTCGGAGAGAGAGGGATTTGAACCCTCGGTACAATTAATTCGTACAACGGATTAGCAATCCGACGCTTTAATCCCCTCAGCCATCTCTCCACATTCCAAATTGTAAATTTATCATGTTATGTGACACGTGAAGTAAATATTGATAACAATTTTGATTTTACTTCTTTTTTTTATTATTATAAACAGATTTATCCAATATAAATAATACCTTACTTATTTATATTTTTCACAAAAGTTTTATTTACCGGACTGGTTAAGTACTGGACGGGCCAGTACTTCTTTTGTTAAAACAAATCAATTTCATTTTGTTTTTTATATCTAATTAAAGTTGTTCTTTAAACAAGAATATCAACTTTCATTTCATTCATAATTATATTAAAATTCTAAAATTCTATTAGTATAGATTATCTTATAAATTATTTAAGAAATTATAATCATATTTAATTATAGTATATAAAGTCTATAATTCTTATAATTCTATATTAATATGATTGTAAAGTAAGTATTAAGGAAGAAAATAAATATATATATGAGAAGATCAATAATATAAAATAGAAATACATATTTCTAAATTTAGACTATAAACCATTTACTTGTTCAAGGCAAAGGACAAGTGAGGCCCCATCTACACGAATTACTAAAATATAAAAGTTAAAGTGGGGGAGGTTGAAAAAAATAAAAAAGTTTAGTCGAATTTAAATAGTGTACTTAAATTTAAAAGTTATAAGTATTTTTAAAAATTTTTAAAGCCTGCGCCACGGAGGAACAAAATACGTGTTAATGCTGGAATTTTAAATATTCTGATGCTATCTTGACTACGTCTAATTACTTTGTTGGATAAATGATCCATTCATACCCAATAATGAATATATAGCGGGTATAGTTTAGTGGTAAAAGTGTGATTAGTTCTATTAACAACTTAAATATTTAAAGGTTCTTTCCATTTTTATTCATATTCATTCAGATAAAAAACTTTATTTCTTAAAAAGATTTAATCCTTTAACCCTCTACTATGATATTTGAGGAAAGAATATACATTTCATAATTTAAATAAAAAATTTTGAATAAAAAAATTAGATTATGGATTCAATAAGCATAAATTTTTTGATTGGTTAAATTCTTACAATTGAATGAGTATAAGATCTATGGATTATAGTATAAAACTTTAAATCGTAACTAAATCTTCAATTTTTGAGCTTGAAATATATTGAAGCAAAATAGCTATAAAACGCTGGTTTTAATTTGCTATAAACCTCAGGTTATTATTTAAGCTCGGTAGCAACAAAATTCTTTTCCTTGGGATCTTGCAAGTAGAAATAGGGAACTAAGTAAATAGACTAGAAAGATTTGATAGCTTTAGATGCATCCTAAAAAAGCTGACATAGATGTTATGGATCTAATTTTTATCTGGTGGGGAATACATAGATCTTCCATAAAGGAGCCAAATGAAACCAAAATCTCATGTTCGGTTTTGAATTAGAGATGGTAAAAATGATCAACCACCGTCGACTATAACCCCTAGCCTTCCAAGCTAACGATGCGGGTTCGATTCCCACTACCCACTACATATTACTTAAATTCATATTATATACAAAATGCATTATCCATTTTGATAGATATCCTTCTTTCTTATTTTATAAATATATCTAAATTTTTTTAATAAAAAATTATGAATGAAGGGCGTCCGTTGTCTAATGGATAGGGCAGAGGTCTTCTAACCCTTTGGGTATGGGTTCAAATCCTATTGGACGCAATTTCTATATATCTATTCTAGATATAGAATAGAAAAAATAACTTTCTTTTATATTTTAGAAAAGATAAAGGGACCTTTTTGAATAATTTGAATCAGAAATATTTATCAAGGATTTATCTTGTACTAAGAATTAAGAATATAATAATAACGATCCATTTATATTTATTTATGTTTGTTCCTGAAGTTTTAAGTAAAAATAGTTCCATCTGTTCCTGAATAGCCTCTATCAAAAAGGTTTCAGCTTCTTTGGTGAATATATTGTTTTAAGATATAATTTCCTGGAATTTAGGTTTATTATTTATTTAAGTAGGTACGTAACCCAACGATAAATTTCTTTACCTGTCCAATTTCTAACACATCAAGATATCCTTTTGTTCCATTGTAAATAGTATGTAAATAGTAGCTATTTTGGGATTGTTTAAGCAACTTATGTAATTGTTGACCTCTTGCCAATTTATTCTGAAATTTATTCTGAGTAGTTTTAACAAGATCAGAAGTAAATTGTGCAAAGGCTTCCAAATTTTTATCTAGTTCAAATTTTTATTTGCTGGCTACTTGTGCATAAATTTGTGAACTTCCTATTTTACAATATAAGTGTTGACCTGCTTCTACACCTGATATATTGTATAAACCTTTGAGTGTTTTAATGGTACATGATATAATATTCATATTATCCTATAAAATCTTATAAAATAAATATAACTTTTAAAAAGGAATTATTTTAATTCAACTATATCTTTATCGATTTATCTACATTCATTAATGAATTTCAGTTATGAATTTTATATTTAGGATCCAAATAAATCAAATAAAAGACACCAATTATCTTTTTTATTCAATATTCAAAACATAGTTCAAACTCCAACAAATAGAGTTCACCAAAAATGAACTAATCTTCTTCTTCTAAATGATAATATAATCAACCATTTTTTATATAACTAGAATGTCCCTCACAAATTGCATATGCTAATTTTGTAATAATAAATCGAATTGAAGCTATAGCATCATCGTTGGCTGGAATAGAAATATCTGCAAGATCTGGGTTACAATTTGTATCAATTAAACAAATTGTTGAAATACCTAAAATGACACATTCTTGAAGAACCATATATTCTTCTTGCTGATCAACTATAATTACAATATCGGGCAATCCCGTCATATATTTGATCCCACCCAGATATGTCTGCAAGGTAGATAACTTTCTCTTAAAAATTGCTGCATCTCCTTTGGAGAGACGGTTGAGTTTACCCATCTTTTTTTCTGCTCTTAAGTCCCTGAACTTCTGAAGTCTTGTTTCTGTGGTAGACCAATTTGTTAACATACCACCAAGCCATTTTTTATTAACATAATGACATCTAGCCTTTATTGCTGCTGATGCTACTAAATCCGCTGCTTTATTTTTGGTACCAACTATTAAGAATTTTTTTCCCCTACTTGCTGCATCAAAAACTAAATTGCAGGCTTCTGATAAAAAACGAGCAGTTATAGTAAGATTTGTAATATGAATACCTTTACGTTTTGCAGAGATGTAAGGAGCCATTCTAGGATTCCATTTCTTAGTACCATGACCAAAATGAACTCCGGCTTCCATCATTTCTTCCAAATTGATGTTCCAATAATGTCTTATCATTTTCCCACACTTTTTCTTTGTTTTTTTTTCAAAGAGATTAAGTACCTTGTTAAATAAATAATTGTTCCAACGGAACCTTTTACCAGGATTGACCTTTGATATACGATCAACACCATTAATTTCATTCTTTATTTTTTATTTCATTAATTACCAAACCCATAATTGGACTATAGAGTCAAAGTAAAAAGAATGAACCTCTTGTTAGGAATTAATAAATTATATTACGTAAATGATTGGTCTGATGTCTCATGGAAAGTGTTTGAGAACAAGAACAAAATAATTATTTATGGTTTAACAAAATATCTATTATTTCTAACTAAAATATATTTTTCCTTTTTATTTTCAAATTAATGTTTTTGTATTGCTTTGAACGATGTACTAAACTTTTTAGTACGTTACCAATTTGAGTATTCAGAGATGACTTCGTTATTCCAAATAAGATTGCTCAATAACAGATTGCTTCTTACAAAACACGCCCTGCTCTTTTGATGTTACTTTATTTAACAACCTTCACAAGTGACTCGGGTGGATATCTCATATCCTAAAACTAGCAGTTCGACCCTTCAATTATCCAGGACCAAAATAATTACATTTTTGCCCATGAACAATTTGTGTCAACGGATTAGTTCTATCCAAAACTTGAGATAAAGGGTGTAGGTCAAAAAAACGATTCATAAGTAGTTTTTAATGAAGTTTCTGATTGCTCCACATATATTTCCTCAAAACACATTTTATAAATGAACAAGGGCCAATCCAAATTGATCCTGTAATAGATCTGATACAGAACAAATACGTTTATTTTTAAAGTGATTCATATCGTCAAGTGTACCCATTACAAATTTAATTCCAATCAAATGATCCGCAGCATACAATATATCTCGTGTTAACAAATAATGTATTGTTTTGGTGTATATTAAGATTCAGTCTCCGGTTCATATTTTATTGAACAATCTTTCCTAATTAACATCTTTGTTGAAAAAATTTATTTTGTAATTACTTGCTTAATTAATTGCATAGGGTAACAAACATTATATATAATTTATATTATACCCATATCTGATGGCTGATGATATAACTATAATAGATATTTTTTGTTTTATACTTACAAGGGCCTATATCCTTGCTTTTATATCAATTTATAATTCCAACCTTACTTCCCAAACCAATATTATGGTACTGGTATATACAAAAATTCCATTATGTTCCAATTCTGAACGGTAGTAAATACCGGGACTTTGCAATATTTAGTTGATCACAATTTAGTATATTCCATTTACTATAGAGGTTACAAAAGAATTACTTATAGGGATTTTTCCTATAAAAATGGTTTGTTCTTGCATATTCCTACCGGTTTTCCAAATCAAGAACACAGGTACATAGAATTCAGAAGAATATGTGAGTTATTCATACACAACATCTAATTTCTTTTATCAAGGATTCCACCAATTGATATGTTTCCACAAATAATTGAAATTCAATTTTTTGAAATTATTCTATCAAGCCCTTATTAATGAACCTACAAAATCCCTCAAATTGTATCTTACTAAATCCAGGTATTGTGTACATTTCCTCATTTCCATGCTGTAGCATCTTAATTTGAAGTTTACTCTTTATTGAAAAATACCATTATTTGATTGGCTCACTATTCATCGAATCATAACGATTGATCTAGCAATAATGGAATGGATATTCTATTTACTGAATCACATAAAATTTTAGTCAATTACATCCGTATGAACGGAAGCAAGATAGATAAATGTATGGAATTTTCAATGCAAGTTCAAATTGGATCCAAGTACAAATATAATAAATGGAGATTTATAAATAATTCTTGGTAAACAATTATGTCACTTAGGCTGATGGTGTCTTTTATCAAATATAAAATTGATCTAATTTATACCTAATTATACCTAATTATTTTAGTATGATATTATAATTAGGGTACAAAAAATAAAAAATAAATGAATTTAGGATTCAATCTGCTCTTTATGAATGAGATAAAAACAGAAGAATCAGAAACAGCTCTTTTTTGGTAGTATAATATAGTCATAAGACTAATATTTTGAAAGTACATGCCAATATAGTTATTTAGCTATCCATATATCACATCTTTCATCATAAAATAACTTGGCCTAACATAGGTTAGGCCACAATCTATCAGAATATCCTAATGTCTATGTGTTTATTTTCTATTCATATTTTATTAAAAATTCAAGTCTGGGGTTTACATATACACATATATTTTATTATAATTGATAATTATTAGTCTAAATCATTTGGATTTTACATTCATATAAAGGTAAGTTTTGAAGCGATGGGTGTTTTGAGATACAATCAATCGAATAAAATAAATTAAGAAAGGAAAAAAATTAAAATAAAATGAATATAAGGAATATAAAATAGAAATAAGAATAAAGAATAAATAGAATAGAAGAACATAGTATAAATAATTTTTTTATCCATTTTGGATTTAAATTGGCGGCATGGTCAAGTGGTAAGGCGGGGGACTGCAAATCCTTTATCCCCAGTTCAAATCTGGGTGTCGCCTGATCAACAACAACAAAAAAAAGACTATGTTAATACTTGATTTTGAGAATCCATATAGGGCTCGGATCTATAAAAGACTTTCATAAACATGTACCAATAAATCTGAAGCAACCCAATCTTATTAATGATTGGTTTAGGCTATTCTGAATTGAATCAAATAAAAAAAGAGTGAGAATTAATTCTTTATGTAAAATAAAAAGTAATAAGTCGGAAATATTGGTATCCAAAGGTTCCCTAAAGATACACTACATTTTGGCTAATAAGGTTGAATAAAGTATTATAAAAAACAATATAAAGACTCCCTAATTATTTTACACTATACCTTTCTTAATATTTATAGAGACTCTCAGTGCTCAGAATTTAAATAAGAATAGGCTATTCTTCTTTTATTATTTCTTATATTTTTTTTTGAAAGCTTAAAAAAAAGTTTAGTTTATTGATATATTCTATATATTCTTCTAGATATTAGTATTAGAATCCTAATGTATACAATATAACTTTATTTACTAATAAATTGAATATGAAATATTATACCACACTATCTCAGATACTTCTAATTCCACATTTAATTTAAGACTTAAATTTAAATAGAGTTTTCAAACCTTTCATTTATTAAATCATTGATAAAAACTAAAAATTCAAGTTTCATTCAAATGAATAATTTTGGATGACTGTTTTGACATATGTTATAAGTAAAAAGGCAGTAGGAACTAAAGGAATAAACGCAAAACGCATATCAATTTAAAAGTATGAATTGCATCTTGATACTAACCCGGATAAATTTTGAATAAATATATCAAATTTATTTATTGTCGCAAATTGAATAGTATAACATAGTAATATCTTTTATCCATATGAAATAGTTATTGTATCATAAATCCCATTTTTACTGCTTTTATACTGTTACTTCTCTATCACTTATTATTATATATTTATCCAATTATTATTATTTTTATTATACATAAAATATACAGAGTTATCAGGTATCATAAGAATATTGGTCATACAATATGCAAATACAAACAAGAAACAGTAGTAGAAATAAGATATAAAAAAAGGACGGGTGAAGTATCAAAAATAGAATATTCCAACATATTCCCCCAAAAAAGGGGGCATTCATAAAAAATGTAATATAATAATATATATTTTTTTATTAGTTATTGCGGATGCACAAACAAAGTTGTGATCACATATTAAACCTAAAAGTACTCTGTAAAGATAATTTTTGTCTGTACTCTCGGTCAAAATACTGACACTATATTCTATTTTATTGATTACGAAAATAACAAAAAAAAATAAGACGAGTATGGTCGCTCTTAAAATAATGAAAATGAAATAGTCTGTCTTACTCTAGTAAATAGTAATAAGTAAAGATTTTAAAAATATACATATGTTTCTACTTTACCAATCAGTGCTAGTGGAAGAGATATAAATTTCCATATTTGTCTTAATTTGTCTGATTATAAATGTGAAATTAAAACAAAATAAATAAGGATTTAACCTGTATATTTGATTTCGTTCTCTGTCCTCCCTTTCATGTAAAGGGTATAGATTAATTGATCAATTCATGGGATCGGTCGGGACTCGCGGGACTGACGGGGCTCGAACCCGCAGCTTCCACCTTGACAGGGCGGTGCTCTGACCGATTGAACTACAATCCCAGCCATATGCATGGCATACATAGTCTTATGATTTAATAAGAGCATTCTTTATTGTTGTGTTGCAAAATGAACAGGAATTATATAGTAATATCCTATTCACATAGATATGAACTCGAGTGAGAATGGCACAGATTACTAGTAACCTATGGTTCTTTTATTTTTTTATTTACTGGATTGCAAACGAAAATAAAAAGGATGATGATAAAAAATGTAATCTTTTTATTTATACAGATACATATACATTATTTTTTTTATAGATTTATAGAGAACAAATTTTTTAAATCTTCTTCATGGAGCGTCAAATTATTGGGCCGAGCTGGATTCGAACCAGCGTAGACATCTCGCCAACGAATTTACAGTCCGTCCCCATTAACCACTCGAGCATCGACCCAGTAAGAATGAATTCTAGGTTTCTTTATAATCCATGACAACTTCCTTTAGTAGTCCACTACCCCCAGGGGAAGTCGAATCCCCGTTGCCTCCTTGAAAGAGAGATGTCCTGAACCACTAGACGATGAGGGCATACGCATACCTACCCCCAACTTTCATCATATTATGACAATAGTATGAGTAGTTTTCTGTGATTGTCAATATATAGAATTAGAATCAAAGGTATGACTAGATCCAAGGAGTATTTACTACTTTTATGTTAGAATCCCATATAATTTTTTTATTTTGTAGCTCATTCATGAATGAGCTATCCCATACTACCATAAATATTCTATATATTATATCTATATATTATAATATTATAATGGTGATATATTAAAATATATTAAATAAAATATGAAATTACATTTCAATAATGGAAATTAGATTTCTTTAAATATAAAGTTTAAATAGAAGTGAAAGCCTAAATATCTAAATACTAAAGGTCAATCTTGAAACAATTCAATGCATTTTTTTATTCTTTATCAAAATAAGGGAATATTACCCACTTCCTATATAATTCCTATATAAACCAAACTGATTGTTCTATTATTATATATATGCAGTAGACTCATAATAGAAGATTCCTAATTCAGGAATTAAAAATAAAAAGACCTTTTAACTCAGTGGTAGAGTAACGTCATGGTAAGGCATAATTCATCGGTTCAGATCCGATAAAGGGCTTTTTCCACTAAACTTATAAACTCAAATTTAAGTCTTCATTTTCAGCGGTAAATATAAAATTTTTTGATATTTCTAAAATGAGTTATTATTATTCTTATTTTTAGACTATTGGACCACGCAATAAAAAATTTGTTGATATTTTTGATTTAATATTCTTGTTACTGGATGCTCTTATATAACTAAATAACTATTTTTTTTCATTTACACTACTTTTGAAATATATAATAAATGTTAAAATAAGGGGTTTTCATTTATAGTCTACCATTATTTTAATATTAAATTAAATAATATGTGGATAATTTAGGATTTAAATGGTTATGTTCTTTTTATTTTCTATTTGACTCAATGAATCCTTCATAGATAATTGAACTACCACATGCCCTTTAAATGAGAGATGAAGTGTTCATAAATGGTTGAAGTTGTTGAATAGTAGGATCGCTATGACTATAGCCTTGGTAGATTTATCAAAGAATGATTTATTTGATATTATGTATGATAGATGATTTGTTACGTAGGGACCGTAATAACGCTTATACTAGTGAGTTTTATGGACCCACTCTGATTTAGGTAAATACCTAATTTGTTCTCCGCGCGTTTTTGGATCTTTTTGCTCCCTGGTTATAACCTCTGAACTGAAATAAATAAAGTCAATTATGTCTCTCCTAGAAGTTGATTAGCTACCTCTCATTTTGTTCTAGTATTTTTTACTTTTACTATTTGTGGCATGCGGTAAGAGCACGTGCAGCTGCAGCGGGTTTTTAAAAAGGAATCAATTTGGAATCTGTTCTTTACATTACCCTTATTAGCTCAGATTTTATTCTTTATATCTATTGTTTTTCTCTTTTATTTTCTGGTTTGGCTAGTCAAGATAACTGAGCCATTCCCTTTATGAATGGTGTCAGGGCAAACGAGTAAAGAAGTAATTTTTTAATCAAGCAAAAGGAGAGGGGGGGATTCGAACCCTCGATAATTCATTGTTAAGAACTATACCGGTTTTCAAGACCGGGGCTATCAACCACTCAGCCATCTCTCCCAGATATAATCTATACTTTCTTCATATAAATAAAACAATAACATATTAGATGATACATTAACTATTTACTCAACTCCATATTTGATCAAAAAAAAGAAAGTGGTAATTTGGTGGATTAAAAATATGATTATTACTTTCCAATGAACTTCTTTGTTCTTTGGTATTTACCTGATAATAAAATGACAACCTTTATAATAAATTCAAATTGTGAGACACAATAAGATTCAATTTTTAGTTCCAAACAAAAATTACAACTAATTGTTATGAGTTATGAATTGGATATATAATTAAAAATCCGATCTTAATTGAAATATGACTTTACTTACTACAGTCTTTTTGTCTGGCTCTGCACAAATATTATTCAGACACATATGTACACATATATGTGTACATATGTGTAGGTATCAGTAACGAATAAAATGCGGATATGGTCAAATGATAAAATTTCTATTTGCCAAGGAGAAGATGCGGGTTCGATTCCCACTATCCTCCCGTGTTGAAGTAATGTAATATAAAAAGATTAGGTTGGTATAGTTGCATACTATTATTATGATACTATTATGCATGGTAGTGAATCTAGTAGTTATATCTTCCGCTTAACCTTTCTTTTACTAACAACAAAAAAAGAGTCAAAGAGTAATTAATTACTACAATTAATACAAAATTAATGGGGATTTTTAAAAAATGTTGCGGAGACAGGATTTGAACCCGTGACCTCAAGGTTATGAGCCTTGTGAGCTACCAAACTGCTCTACTCCGCGATTAACAACTGTAAACTGATGGCTGAATAAAGATTGTATATGCCCCTCTACTATGTTTATACAGATAGAATAGTCTATTTATAAAAAATAGTAAAGGGGAACCAGTATTCTATGATCATAGATAATAATCATATCATAGAGATCTATCCAAATAGTAGACAATATTTTCTCCTTACCAACTTGATCTTGTTGCACCTGGTAACAAACATGCATGAACCATTTCTCGAAGTATGTGTCCAGATAGCCCAAAGTCTCTATAGTTTGCTCTAGGTCTTCCGGTTAAAAAACAACGTCTATGAAGACGTATATACGCACTATTACGTGGGGGGGATTGCAATTTTCCATGAATTTTCCATTTTTCCTTCAATGAGGGAACTTTACTTATTTCTTTTTTTGAGGATCGTCGAATCAAATAATATTTCTGTTCCAATTTACAGCGCTTCTTCTCCCTTTGAATCAAACTTTTTCTTGCCATAATGTTTAGTTCCTATTTTTATATATGATAAAGTTTGAATCCTATATGTAAAATTAGTCAAAAAAAAATGAGATTTTTTTTTTCTTAATGTGATGTGTTTACAATGCCAATAAAAAGTAAACCATCCGATGGTATTTAGCATACAGAAAACTGCCAAATAAAATGCATCAGGAAAAATATAACTGGAATCCTTTTTATATGGCATTAACATGGAACCACGCGCATCTCAAGCATCTTTTAATAAAATCACTGTAGTCGTATGTAAACTCAGAGCAATAGCATGATGAACCAAATTAAGAAGTTAGTTATATACATATGACCAGCAACGATAAAAAGGAATGCAATAGATAAGTGCTGATGAGCAATATTGGTTAGAATGGCAGTTCCTGCCCCTTGGGAGGTACAAAATAAATGACTACTTCAAGTTTTCAAACATAAAGATTCCGCTGACCCATAAAAGTGGGTCCCGACCCTTGAGGATAAGGCAATATGTCTAAAAAATTATTACATCTGACGTACTCTCCCATCTATCTGGGAATAACGACATGAACTAAGTGTTATCTGTACAAACAAATGATGATTTAGATTATATTCAGCATTTTTGAACCAATAAACGCTTGATTTACATTTTGGTTGTAGTTGTAACCAACTCTCTATTAATGCCTTTCAAATACTCCTATAATAATGCAATAATTCTTGATAAGAAGAATGCCCATTCAATTCCACTCATAATGTAATGGTTTACTTATAAAGCACGTCCTTGTACAATATTCAAGGCTCTAGACTGGGTAACAGTATCAACATGAGCACCTAATAAAAAAAAATACCATATGCAGAATAACCATAATACTGAATTACCTGATATGCCTGTGCCCGTAAGAAATCCCATATCCACCTATTAATATTAATGTAACTATGTGCAAAGTTCACTACTGTGATATGAACGACTACTCCTTGATCACTTATAGTACTCCAAACATCCGACTGCATTTTTTACCTATATATGTAACCTTTAGCTCAATACTAAAATATATAATTGAAGCATCTAAGGCTGCATCAATTGAGTATACACGACAGAAGGAATTGCTCTATCTCCAAACTTCACTTTAACCAAGCGTAGGTTTCTTTACTATGTTATTTTTCTCATAAAACTTAGTAGTAAAAAAACAAGAAAAGAATAAAATTGCATAATCTATGTAATAAGTAAATGCCTTTTTTCTCCTGAAGTTTTCAAAATTATTTGTAATAAAATATTGTTCACAATTGAATCGGACAATTCATTAATTTTGAATAGATCTGTGGGGTAGCTTATGAAATAAGCTGTTTTTGATAAATAGTAAATTGAAAAAAAAATTGCTTCTTAATGACTCTCTATTCATTTGAGTTTTGGTAAATAATAAAATTCTGTAGGAGAGATGGCCGAGTGGTTCAAGGCGTAGCATTGGAACTGCTATGTATACTTTTTACCGAGGGTTCGAATCCCTTTCTCTCCATTTTTTTTTTATTTATACACGTTATCGCGTTACCAACTAAAAATAAAATAATAATTGATATCATTATTATAACAGTAAGACATTTATTTCATAGATATTCTCTATCCCTAATTACATCCCTGTGATAGTTAAAATAAAATACAAATAGAAATTTATAAATAATAAAAAATAATACGTGAATGAGACGTGGTATTTTTGTTAGAATCAAGTCTTACGAGAATAATATTCTACAATCAACAACTCATTTATTTTCAGGCCAATACATTTACTATCTATTATTTGATTTACAAATCCTTTATATTGTAAGGAGTCAATAGTCAAATGGTTTGGCAATTCCACGTGTAGAGATGAAACAATATAATTTTTAATCATAGCTTTTGATCTTTCTTTATCCTTCGTAGTAATAATATCTCTAGGTTTGCAACGATAACTTGGTATATTCACTATATGACCATTAACTAAAATGTGTCTATGGTTAACTAACTGCCTGGCTCCAGGTATTGTTGAAGCCATACCTAATCTATAAAGAATGTTATCCAAACGCATCTCAAGTAGTTGTAGTAAAACCTGTCCTGTTGACCCTTTGGCTTTTCCAGCAATATGCACATATTTAAGTAATTGTCTCTCTGTAAGACCATAATGAAAACGCAATTTTTGTTTCTCTTCTAAACGAATACGATATTGTGATCTTTTTCCAGAGCGTAATTTGGTTTGAAGATCACTTTTGGATAGGGGTCTTTTACTAGTTAGTCCCGGCAAAGCCCCCAGCCGGCGTATTTTTTTGAAACGAGGTCCTCGGTAACGAGACATATAAAGACTCCCTTTTGATTCACTTTCATTTGACAAAAAAATATAAATTCAGACTGAACTAAAGGATCAGCAAAGCAAAACTCAATCTATCAATCTACTAAAATTATACAAAACATAATAAAATAAATTTTATCAATATTTGTATTTTTTGTATATATATAAAATTCAAGTGAAGACTAAATTTTCCAATCCCTTCTTTATAGATCCAAAGCTGAAAGTTACCATGACATAATAGATCATTGACCTAAAATTTATATAAAGCGAGAGCAGAGATTTTAAATCATGGAAATAAAAAAATCGATAAATAAAAATAGCCAGCTATCAGAATTGAACTGATGACCATCGTATTACAAATGAGATGCTCTAACTTCTGAGCTAAGCGGGCCAATATAAGAGCAATAGTGTATAGAAATACGGAATAAGGTAAACTATTGTATCTTAACCATTACCTATAGATTCTTATTATTTTTTATTTATTATTAGGATCATTATAATTGTGGAACTATAAAACTATACTATAAATCTCAATTTGGCTTAATGAAACTATCTATATTATAAATCCTAATATATAAATAGTTAAAATAGAATAATATTCTATTGATTTATATTCAAATAATGGAAACCAATGACTCAAAATGATAAGAATTTTGATTATATAATTATACACAAGAGTACAAAACTTCAAAAAATAAAGAGTAGTAAAGTCATAAATATATGTTGGATATATCTACCAATATTGAAGTGTGGATACATCAATGATAGAATCATTTCGGATTGAAACAAATAGGGTTCCATCCAATAAAAATTAAATGATATAATATAAGGTGGGCAAAAAATAAAATAGAAGCATATACTTTATATATATAATACATAGGAATAATTACCTAATGAATTCAAGAGTTGGAGGGAATTCCAACTGGATCCTTGTCTCATAGCAAAGGGAGATATGGCGAAATTGGTAGACGCTACGGACTTGATTGGATTGAGCTTTGGTATGGAAACCTGCTAAGTGTTAACTTCAAAATTCAGAGAAACCCTGGAACTAAAAATGGGCAATCCTGAGCCAAATCTTTTTTAATGTAAAATGATAATAAAAAGGGATAGGTGCAGAGACTCAATGGAAGCTATTCTAACAAATAAAAATTAAATTGACCACGTTAGTAGATAAAATCCTTCTATCAAAATGACATAAAGGATAACTAATGAGTACATACATACTGATATATAAAATTATTAATCACAACCCAAATCTTATATTTCTATTATCTATTAATTATTATTTATTAGCATGATACATTATATATATCAAAAAATATATGAACATTTAAGAATTATTGTGGATAAATTTTGAATAATCAGTGATAAAATGATTCATTGAAGAGTTTGATAGATCTTTTGGAGATTAATTGGACGAGAATAAAGATAGAGTCCCATTTTACATGTCAATACCGACAACAATGAAATTTATAGTAATAGGAAAATCCGTCGAATTTGAAAATCGTGAGGGTTCAAGTCCCTCTATCCCCAATAAAAAGCCCATTTTACTTCCTCATACTTTTTTTGCATCTGTGGTTCAGTTCAACCAAAATTAAGTTTCATTTCATTTACTCAGTTCTTTAATAACTAGATCCAAATATAAATCCTCATACATCCTTTCAATACAATTTAATTTTTCTAGTACGATACCTGTACAAAAGAACATATATGTTCAAGGAATTTCCGTTATTGAATCATTTAAAGTTTTATTTTTGAAGACCTAATAAATTAAAGGCTAGGTCCAATTTGTTAAGACTTTTTTAGTTCTTTTAATTAAAAAAAATAATAGATACAAAGTACTTTGCTAGGATGATGCAAGGGAATGGTCGGGATAGCTCAGTTGGTAGAGCAGAGGACTGAAAATCCTAGTGTCACCAGTTCAAATCTGGTTTCTGACACATAAATATATATTGGATAGATAATATATATTCATATCTCATACAAATTAATGAAATTCATTGAGACTTAGACGTCTCAAGATAGATATTATTTACTTTATTTTTCATTTTTACCCTATGTTCAAATTTTGTATATATATCAAATATAATAGCTAAAAAAATTAGATAAAAGGATTCAATCAAAGAGTATAAGGATAGGAATAGAAAGGATCTATATTCAGACACAGTACAAATAAACTCTTATTCTTTTCATTTCTAATTTTTTCCATTTGGTCTCTTATGTCTTTTATTTAATATTTCCTATTTTTCGTCACTTTTACTAAAGTTACTTTAAGTTATGTGTTCAGTATGAAGTTCATGGTGCAGAATTCTTTTGAGTCATACCTACATCATAGGCACACTGGGAGCGTAAATAATTGTGACCATATGCATATTAAATGACAGCAATGGAGCTCGGTTTTTATTTGTAAAGTCTCGATTACTCGGCAATCAAAGCCTAAAGATCTATGAATTAGATCATGCTTGACTAGACAATCAGATAAATTAACCTGAATCTTAGTCATCTCTCCCACATTTTAAACATAAAAAACTAGAGCAAACATTTAATAGCGAATTTAAAATTGTACCCAAGCAACCACCATAGGTTCTATACCTAATTAATAACCAGAAAGCTTTTCTGGCCCTTTCCTAATCGGGGATCTAATTCCATAAATGAAAAATTCCAAGATGGGAATAACGCTTGATATTATTAATAATGCCTATAAAATAAAAATATTATATTTGTGAAGCATAAACATAATTATTCCATTTAAATTGGAATTTTAAAATAATATATAACTTCTTAGATGAAACAAGAAAAGAATTTATTTTGATCAAATCAAGCCACATAGTTTAGAGTTTGGTTGCTGCTTGGATCCGTTGGAATGAATTATCGTGTTTATTTTCTTTTTACTATTTACTAAAATAAAATTTTTAAATTTATATACAAAACAAAAAAAGAATGTATTAGGGCTATACGGACTCGAACCGTAGATCTTCTCGGTAAGACAGATCAAACTTATTATTATCAAAATGATTTGAACTGTTTAAAAGACCCAACATGCATTTTGTTGCATTGTGCTCTTCCATAAACTGATGTAAAGATCAGTTAGTTCACCATATTTTTCTTAACATAAATATAATAAGATAATGAGATGGCTCCATGGAGCAATACCAAAGTGTTTCAAAAAAGGGTTAACTTTATTTATATTTAGGTCTGCCTTCGGCCTAGATCAAACTAAGTGAAATGCAATTTCTATCGCTACGCTGCAAGAGTACAATATGAGACTTAATACACCTCAAAGCCATAGACGAAAAGAGGTTCTTTTGAGATCCTTATACTCATTATGCCTGGCATTGAATGAACTGGGCATTTACCCTACAACGGCAGGTTATATTTGATTTGGCATCAAAATTTGCACCTGAAGTGGATCAAACCAAATATTTGTCAGGCTATTTTTATCTTATTCTCTCAAATATAAGGAGTAAGACATTGAATTTTCAAAAAGATAAATTATGTTCATTGCATAATAGGTCCCTTGAAAAGCATTGGAGCACGTTTAAACAAGGTTATCTAATTAACTGAGCTATATCTCCCTTTTCCTAACTATTTTAATATAAAATAGAGACAATTTATTTTCAATTAAGGGTATACTATAATCCCACACAAAAACTCTATGGTCCATTTACGTTTACTGACTAAAAGATTTATATTGCTTATAAAGCATATTTGACCTATAATCCATCTAAGTGAAGTGATGGAGATCCTTTTTGTGGTGATAAATGGCCTACTTAACCCAGTGGTTAGAGTATTGCTTTCATACGGCGGTAGCCATTGGTTCAAATCCAATAGTAGGTAGAACTTATTAGGTACCGGATTCCTTTATATCTAATAAGTTTTTCTACCCATCCTATTTTTTTGTTATATAATAAGATTAATCAGATTATACTTCATTGTGTTAAAATTGTGGAATACAAATGTAGTGTGTAGTGTGTATAATAAATAAATTTTGACAGCTTCTACTAGTGTCCTAGCTCATCTGAGAGCTAGATTTGACTCAATTGATTGTCTCAGCTCTACTACAGTTTAAAGTTAGATCAGCTATTTCAATATTTTGTTGAGCTTATTGTAAATCACTGTCAGTACTAATTTTTGCACTATTTAATAAAAGAGACACTGTTAACCATATAGATTGTTTAGTTGTATTCTAAAAAGACCTATATCCTACAGCCGTGGCAATGGGGCATGTTTTGGTAATACACCAATTTGTTCACTATTAGTATATAAAATAATATCTTTCAATTCGTAATCCAAAATCATTTGATTAGGAGTCAGTACACAGATATTTAAGGTCATTTCTTCAATTTACTCTCCTCTTATAAGTTCATAGCTTTTGCGGTAGCTTCATCAATGTTACCCACCAAAGATTATGAAATATTTTTTTTTAATTAATAACCCCCCCAATTCTTTCATTTCAATGTAGAGATCATTTCCTTCATAGAGTATGTTCACCTACTACGCCAAATAAGGATACACCTCCGTTAACTTTGTCAATGTTGTTGATCAATTCCATGATTTAGTACTGTTTTAACCAAATATTTTTAACTAGATTTTATTATTATATTAATAAGAATCTAGAATTATTTAAAATTCTATTTCTATATCTATTTAATTAATTATTAAATTCTTTTTAAATTATTTTCATTAATTGAAATTGAATTTTTTCATTTTATTTGATGTTTTTCTTTATCTTTATTTTGATTTTTTTTTATATTCATTATTCTTCATACTCATTTGAATAATTAGTATAAAAAATTAATAAGGTGATTAATCCCATTATAAATATAAATTTTCAAAACGAAGATTGGGTTGCGCCATATATATAAACATACATATAAAATAATTAGGTATTTTATTCGACAAATAATATCAAATAATCAAATACATGGTCCAACATTTTTACATTTTAATTATTCATTAGTTGATATTCATTAGTTTATAATATATAATATTAGTTTATTAGTTTAGTTGAATATTTTTTTTTAATTGTAAATATTTTTGTCAAAGGTTTCATTAACGCCTAATTTATATTGAGTAGACCTTGTCGTTGTGATAATTCTTATACTAACAGATACTAAAGCAATTGTTGGATTTAAAGCTGGTGTTAAGGATTACAAATTGACTTATTATACTCCTGGCTACGAAACGAAAGATACTGATATCTTGGCATCATTATGAGTAATTCCTCAGCTGGGAGTTCCACCCAAATCTTATACTGGTACATGGACAACTGTGTGAAATGATGTACTTACAGTCTTGATCGTTACAAAGGACGATGCTACCACATTGAGTCCATTGTTGGGGAGGAAAACCAATATATTACTTATGTAGCTTATACTTTAGATATTTTTTAAGAAGGTTATGTTACTAAAATGTTTACTTACATTATAGGTAATGCATTTGGTTTCAAAGCTATGTGAGCTCTGCGTCTGGAAGATCTGCTAATTACCAATTCTTATTCAAAAACTTTCCCTTGAATTATCTGTGAAAAACTATGGTAGAGCAGTTTATGAATGTCTATAGGTTGCCTTTATTTTACTAAGGATGATGAAAACGTAAATTCACAACCATTTATGTTTAGATCTTTTAAACTGAGGAGGGGTTCACCACAAATATTAGCTTGGCTAATTATTGCCGCGACAACGGTATACTTCTTCACACCCATCGAACAATGCATGTAGTTATTGATAGACAGAAAAATCATGGTATGCATTTTTGTTTACTAGCTAAAGCATTACGTATGTATGGTGGAGATAATATTCACGCTGGTACAGTAGTAGGTAAACTGGAGGGGGAAAGTTATCTTACTTTGGGTTTTGTTGATTTGTTACGTGATGATTTTATTTAAAAAGATAAAATTTGGAATATGCCTGCCCTAACCAAAATCTTTTGGGATGATTCCGTACTTCAGTTCGGTGTAGGAACTTTTAGGGCACCCTTTGGTAAATGCACACGGTGCAGTAGCTAATCGGGTGTATTTAGAAGCATGTGTACAATCTCGTAATGAGGGGTGTGATCTTGCTAGTGAAGGTAATGAAATTATTTGCGAAGCTAGCAAATGGAACCTTGAGTTAGCCACTGCTTATGAAGTATGGAAAGAGATTACATTCGAGTTTGACCCAGTGAGCAAGCTAGATAAAGATCCAAAATATTGGATCATATGCTTCATTTGAATTATGATTAGAAATAAAAATAAAGAAAAAAATGACTATTCATATATCATATATTAGTATTAGGTTTTCATCAAATAGGGGGCAGAAAGACTATATGGAAAAATGTTGGTTAAATTCAATGTTGTTTAACAAGAAGTTAGAACATAGGTGTGGACTAAGTAAATCAATGCATAGTCTTTATGCTCTTGGACAGACGAGTGGAAGTGAAGAACCTATTCTAAATGATGAGGAGAAATATATTCCTAATTATTCATTTGATAGCAGGAATATTTGTAGTTTGATATCTGATGATACTTTTTTAGTTATAAATAGTAATGATGACAGTTATTACATAAATTTTGATATTGAAAATCAGATTTTTGATATTGACAATGCTAGTTCTTTTTTGAGTGAACTAGATATTTTTTTTTATAGTTATTTAAATAGTGGGTCTAAGAGTAGCGATTACTACTATTATTATTCCATGTATGATACTCAATTTAATTGGAATAATCATATAAATAGTTGCATTGATAGTTATCTTAGTATTGAAAGCAGTATAAATAGTGACATTTACAGTGATATAGAAAGCGAAAATTTTAGTATCCAAACTAGTAGCAGTTCTTTTGATATAATAGAAGAATCTGATGATTTTGATATAAATACAAAATACAAACATTTATGGGTTCAATGCGAAAATTGTTATGGATTCAATTATAAAAAATTTTTTAGTTCAAAAATGAATATTTGTGAACAATGTGGATATCATTTGGAAATGAGTAGTTCAGATAGAATCAAACTCTTTCTTGATCCTGACACTTGGGAGCCTATGTATGAAGATGTGATCTTTGTGGACCCTATTGAATTTCATTCAGAAGAGGAACCTTATATAGATCGCATCTGTTTTTATCAAAAAAAAACAGGTTTAACTGAAGCTGTTCAAACGGGTGTAGGTAAATTAAATAGTATTCCCATAGCAATTGGAGTTATGGATTTTCAGTTTATAGGAGGTAGTATGGGATATGTAGTAGGTGAGAAAATCACCCGTTTGATTGAGTATGCTACTAATAGATCTCTACCTGTCATTATTGTATGTGCTTCTGGAGGAGCACGCATGCAAGAAGGGAATTTGAGTTTGATACAAATGGCTAAAATATCTTCTGCTTCATATGATTATCAATCAAATAAAAAGTTATTCTATGTATCAATCCTTACATCTCCTACAACTGGTGGAGTTACAGCAAGTTTTGGTATGTTGGGAGATATAATTATTGCCGAACCTAATGCCTACATTGCATTTGCGGGTAAAAGAGTAATTGAACAAACATTGAAAGAGACAGTACCCGACGGTTTACAAGTGGCTGAGTATTCATTCCATAAGGGCTTATTTGACCCAATCGTACCACGTAATCCTTTAAAGGGTGTTCTGAATGAATTATTTCAGCTACATGGTTTCCTTCCATTTAATCAATATTAAAAAAGATTTTGTATCAAATAATATTGTAAGAGGAAAAGATCCGTAGGTTAGATACTTTGTTCTTGTTATAGTTATAAGATCTTTTTATAGAACTCGTGCTTAATAGAAATAGAAATCTCATATAGATCATATATAATCGGCTAATGTAAATAGAGTAAGGGGTAAGATTTATCCTGATGGTAGCAAGAGTAGCAATACAGTTTATAATGCTACATCAAATGACTGATGAATCAAGAACTTTTAAGGTTAACTCAACGGATTCTTTTAATTAGTTTTTCTTACCATCGTATCTGGATTGATACTTAGATAAATAAATGTTTTATATATGTTTAGTAAAATTACATATCTCATTCTTCTCTTTCATGCCTATTTTAACTATTTATTTAGTTTTTTTACTGGCTGCTTCAACTATAACCCAGCTATATTTATTGGTTTTAAACGGTTCCTTCCCGCGTCAATTGCCAATTTCTATTCATTTAGATTAACATATAATCTTACCTCTATTTTTATTCCCTAAAAAATTTTAAATGGTTCAGGATTATTTGTAACTGCATATTTACAATACAGGTGCGATGATATGTTGGACCTTATAACATAAATGGAATCACGCTCTGTAGGATTTGAACCTACGACGTCTGGTTTTGGAGACCCGGGTTCTACCTAACTGAACTAAGAGCGCTTTATTATATCCTATTGTGCCCAAAACAAATGCGCTACCAAGATGCGCTACATCCCTTTTAAAAATTGTTGTACGTATGCATTTTAGATTTTAGTTAGTAATTACGAATTCTAATTTCATTTTGCAAAAAAAAAATGATCTTTAACTATGAGATATAAAAACATATATCTCCAAGGCACCTGTGCTAACCACTCTATGGTTAGGTTCTTTAGCAGGTCTATTGATAGAAATTAATCGTTTCTTTTCATTATTAATAAATGAAGAAGAAATTTTATGCAACAGGGCTCTAATTTAGATCCATCTTTCTTTCCTATACTAAATAAAAAATAAATAAAAAGTGTATTGAACCTCAGTCAAAATACAGTGACTACGATATAATTTTTGGTAAAATAAATCGAAATTTAAATTGGGATAGGAATGATTACTAGTTATAAAAAATTGTATTATTTAATTATTACTATATTATTAATTCTGAATATTCGTCTATTTTATAGTTAGTAACTTTTATTAATGAGTATATAGAATCTAGATTTTTTATTTTATTCTTATTCTATTTTGTATTTGGTTCGTATACAAAATTAAAAGGAGGTTCATGTCCAAAGGCAAAGATATCAGAACTATAGTTATTTTGGAATGTACCTGTTGTGTTCAAAAAGGTGTCAATAAAGAATCGCCGGGCATTTCTAGATATATTACTCAAAAGAATCGACGCAATACACCAAATATATTAGAATTGAAAAAATTTTGTAGCTATTGTAAAAAGTATACAATTCATAGGGAAATAAAGAAATAGATGGAACAGAATGCATATGTGATTCTTACAAGGAGTGGCAAGAGTAATAACTTCATATCTTAACATATATAAAGTAAACCAAATCCTATAATGAAAATGAATAATAAAGAAAATTGTAATTTCATATATAAATAAAAAAACAAGGAATAAGCAAACCATGGATAAATACAAACAACCTTTTCATAAATCCAAGCGATCTTTTCACAGACGTTTACCCCCAATTGTATCGTGGGATCAAATCAATTATAAAAACATGAGTTTAATTAGTCAATTTATTAGTGAACAGGGAAAAATTTTATCTAGACGGGTGAATAGGTTGACCTTGAAACAACAACGATTAATTACTATTGCTATAAAACAAGCTCGTATTTTATCTTCGTTACCTTTTTGTAGTAATGAGAAACAATAGGAGAGAGTGGAATCAATCCCTAGAACTACTGGTTCTAGAACTAAAAATAAATAGATATACTCCTCAAAACCCCAATTGGAAATAAAGATTAGATTGGGGAATAAATATTTTTTTCTTGAAAGATATTTGTTTATTCCTACTACTCAAATTATTATATCTTCCCGGAGTCCATACTCCGGGAAATTATGTTTCAATTTCAATAATTCTTGTTTCCTATATAGTATATTCTATTAACTAGTAAGATTCTTTATCTTATTTTTATTTGATTTATATTTTATTTTTGATTGATGATTTTATTAGAAATCATATCAAAACAATTCTTATTTGATAGGGCTATTTGTGCAAGTATTTTACGATTCATAAGCAATTGTATCTTGTACATATTGTGTATGAATAGGCTATAGCTATAGAATAGACTATCCTCGCGAGTTACTGCATTTATCCGAGTTATCCACAAACGACGAAAATCTCTCTTTTTCCTGCTCCTATCTTGATGAGAGGAAACCAAAGCTCTAATTCTCTGTTGAGTAGTCATTCGAGTAAGTCTTGAATGAGCACCTTTAAAGGTTGATGCAAATAAACGAATTTTTTTTCGACGTCTCCGAGATGTATATCCTCGTTTAACTCTGGTCATTGAATCAAATTAAACTTTATTGAATAACTAATATATTTATCTTATTTCAGTCATCTTTTTACTTCGGTCGATTAATAACAAAACTGATTCTTCCAATATATAAAATATAAATTACAATGGCTTTTGCGACTATAACCTTCCCAACCACTATTTTTTATTTATTACAGGTATCTCGCCTGGGAATAATAAATTCAACTGCTACTAATACTAAATAAAAATACTAAATAAAAAAAAGAATAGTGGGTTACCTCGTTTTTATGGCAACTTTTGAAACGGTGAGGTCCTCTCTATACACCGGAGCCTATTCTTTCATTTCATCAAATTTTATTGTGAACTTGTATAATTCACACTATTTGGCTCTACCCATTCAAGAATTCTTTTTTGAATTAAATTATAAGTTCAAAAGTAGTAGTCCTTTTCACAAAAAAGCTATCCATAAAGTGACGGCATTTAATTATGAAAGTTGGCTAGGTAGCGGACCCTTTTAGTCCGTTTTTTAAAAAATAGGAGCATAACTTTTTTGCTTCTTATAAGACTATTTCCTCCGCTTAATGGATAACTATTTGCTACCAACGGAGAATTGCTTCTCATCTCAAACGGATTGATTGGATTTGCACCAATAGAAACCATAAATTTAATAACATAATACGTAGATGTAGATTTTTGTTAGTAGCGTTTTTTTACTGGACAAAATTTTTGCATTTTCATAGTCTTAACGAGTCACACATACACCCTAGTACATGTTCCTCGACGCTGAGGACATCCTCGAAGAGCGGGAGATTTTGTGACATTTCTTATTGGCTGTCTTGCGTTTCTAATAAGTTGTTTAATGGTTGGCATGTTGTGCCTATAGAATCTGCTGATTCTAGATAGAGTATAATGGGTTGGCTTATATCGATCTCAACCTGATGTTTTATTATTATTAATGATTTATATTAACACATAAAATTCAAATTTTTAAAATGGAATTATATATTTATACAAAATCCCACCCACCAACATTTTAAATTTTATATCCCTACAAGATCAACGATGCCATGAGCTTGGGCTTCTGTTGCTGACATAAAAACATCTCTTTCCATATCTTCGGATATAACCCATAAAGGTTTGCACGTTCTTTGTACATAAACTTTTGTGAGGGTTTCGCGAAGATTCAATAGTTCTTCTGCTTCTAGGATAAAATCCCCTGCTTGTGAATCGTAAAAAGAACTAGAAGGTTGGTGAATCATAACCCTGATGATATTGATATAACATAATGAACGGTTCTTCTATCTCTATCTAGCACAAAAGGGTTAGAATAAGGGGGGGGGAAGGGAAATTAAAATAACAATAAAAGATAGAATAAAACAACCGTACGAGCATCTTTTGTACATTGCATACGGCTCTGCAATGGAATTTCTTATATTGAGAAAAATAAGAAAGAGAACCAATACAATTCAAATAGTTAAATGATCCATTTACCACCCTTCCTTTCACACGGTAGTAAAAAAAAATACTATGATGGTTCTGTTGCTTTATATATTTGTCTCATCTGTTATTTAGCAATCCCAAAGTTTCTTTTTGATACAATCCAAGAAGGATCAAATGATCTTTATATTCTTTTACTCTTTCTCTTATAATTATAATCTTTTAATTATAAATAAACTTCTGGTGTGGAAGAAAAATGGTTTGTGACGCTGAAATTTACTCTTGACACATAAGATCAAATTAGGAATAACACTTATTTCATACTACTATCTCGATAAAAAATCTCATGTTAGAAAAAACAATAATGGTTTGCTCATATCTAACTCGATGTGCCATGCTATTATTACTTATTCTTTGTTTGATTCATATTTGATACAGCGAAGGCATAGTATTCTTTTTTATCAAATAAAAACTCATTGGCGCCAAGCGTGAGGGAATGCAAGACGTTTGGTAATTTCTCCTCCGACTAGAACGAAAGATCCCATTGAAGCGGCTAATCCCATACATATTGTATGCACATCCGTCGGCACAAATTGCATAGTGTCATAAATGGCTATTCCTGGTATTACCCATCCGCCTGGAGAGTTTATAAACAAATAAAGATCCCTAGTATTATCTTCTATGCTGAGATATACCATGAGACCTGCAAGTTGATTTGAGATCTCGCTTTCAATCTCTTGTCCTAAAAAAAGTAGTCTTTCTCGATGAAGTCGGTTGATTAGGGCAAAATTTTATCCCTTTTTGAACCGTACGTGCACCTTTGGATGCATACGGTTCAAAATAATTGCAAAAAAAAATCAATGTGTTGATTTCATTCATATTTCTTTTTTTTTACATATTAAAGTAAAATTAAAGTAAAAAGCATTTTGATTTTATTATATTTTTTTACATGAGTTTTGGATTCCTTACCTATATTCTATAATGTATAAAATAGAAAAGAATTTTATGAACTTATTTAACTAACTTTTCATTGATGCATTGTTTCATCGAAATTAAAATAACGATGTCATTTTATTGTTCCTAAATTGGCCCTTTAAATTCTTTTAGGTTCTTGTTCTACTCCGGAGGAATATTTTATCGAATTCCATTTGCGCATATAGGTCAAATAGGTTCAGTACCACTGCTTTTTTCAATTTATTTCATACTTTTTTTTACCCAAACTATTTGATGTATTCATCATACTACTACATTGGTAGGCAGTTCTAGATTATACTTAGATTAAGTCTAAGATTAATATAACCTATGATACAAGTGGTAACTGTGTAAATATTAGATTATATAATTGATAGATCTATATTCTTATTTTCTTTCTATCTTTAAAGTCTATATTATTTTTATATTTAATATTTAGATCACTACATTTACACTCCCATTCTATTACTTTAATCTTACCATTTATAATTTTGAATTATCTGAACGGAGCCTGTATACTTTATTGATACTTTATTTTATCAGTCCAAGTAAACCATCAATTAGAATAATTGATACTATTGATCCCCAATAGGAATTTTTTTGCGTCACGCTCCGAATTATTGATGTTTCAATCAATACAATATAGAATATATATCTATTCAATTGGGCTAAACAGAGAATACTCAATCGGGGGGAGATAATGGGGAAATACCATAGGACCTATATGTCTGACAAGTCACACTATATGTCAACCCAAGATGCATCTTCATCTCCAGGAATCCGAAAAGGTACTTTTGGAACACCAATTGGCATTGAGATAAATAAAAAAAAATGAAGTTATAGACTTTACTTTAATAAGGAAACGTAACAATGACTTTATTGTATTCATCATTCTTAGTATCTGTCCGACTAAACATATATAACAAATGATTACGCACGGTATTGGAGTGAAATAAGGGATCTAAGGAATAACAGAGCTAAACTTTATAAGACAATCCAAAAATAACTCAATAATGATCAAATTTGTAAGCCTATTTTGATATTTAGTATTTTATTGTTACCAGAACTGAGTTATTTGCAATTAATCGTTACAACTTAGTAAAATGTAATTTGATAAATCTTTTATTACATTATTACTTATTACATAAAATAATTTAAATTAATTATACATCATATATTTTGTGGGATGGATCCACAAAAATTAACCTATAAAAATAACAAATAAACCTGGTTTGAATTATACTATATTATTGGTTATCAGGTTAGCTAGATGCTGTCAACTATTTCTACATAAGGTGGTGAGATGATATCTTGACTCCTATAGATATTACTTCTCAATATAGATTATTTACCTATTAATAATTTGAATAATTTATTTTTCTTTAAATCTATTGAATTATTATTTTTACACACGTCTTTTTTTAGGGGGGCGACATCCATTATGTGGCATGGGTGTTACATCACGTACAAAACTTAATAGAATCCCACTTCTACGAATTGCTCGTAATGCCGCATCTCTTCCGAGACCTGGACCTTTTATCAGAACCTCTGCTCGTCGCATACCCTGTTCAATGACTGAACGAATAGCATTAAATGCTGCTGCTTGAGCAGCATAGGGTGTTCCTTTTCTTGTGCCTCTGAATCCAGAAGTACCAGCAGAAGCCCAAGAAACCACGCGACCTCGTACATCTGTAACAGTTACAATAGTATTGTTGAAACTCGCTTGAACATGAATAACTCCTTTTGGTATTCTGCGTTCATTCTTATGTGAACCAATACCAATACGTGCATTCTTACGTAAACTAACTTTTACTATGGGTTTTGTCATATTTTATCCTATCAGATTCATAAAAAAAAAGAATCAGAAATATACAGAAAGATACGCTGTGGATACCCATTTAATATAAAAATGAATACTTTATTCTTTATTTTTAAATGTACATGGGTTTTTATTTTGAAAATTTATTGATTTAGAACTTGAGAAGGATTACCCCTGTCTCTGTTTATGTCTAGGATTTGAACAAATGACTCTAATTTGACCCCGCCTACGAATCAGTATACATTTTTCACAAATTTTACGAACAGAAGATCTTATTTTCATATTTATTATTTATTACCTTAAATTCAAAATTTATTTTTTTTGAAACAAAATAATTTTATTGCATTTTTGAACTTCAAATTATATTTATAAGAATAAAAGTATGTTAAAAGACTGATCTAATCGTTCAAATCTTTTTTGCAAAGTCTATAAATTATACGCCCTTTGGTTAAATCATAATGACTCATTTCAACTTTGACCCTATCTCCCAGTAGTATACGTATAAAACTTCGACGGATTCTCCCTGAAATATAACCTAGAATTATATCTTCATTATCTAAACGAACTCGGAACATACCGTTGGGAAGTGATTCAGTGATTAAACCCTCATTAATCAATTTTTTCTCTTTCATTAATTAACTTCTCCTATTCCTATCTATTTTACAAATAGTAAGTTCAAGATAAAATTTAGGGTATCCAGGATAATCACCATATATAACACAAAATTTCTCCTCCAATTTTTTCTCGTCGAGCTTCTCGATCTGTAATTATACCTCGAGAAGTAGAAATAATTCCAATTCCCATCCCACCTAGAATCTTAGGAATTCTTTTATAGTTAGAATATATTCGTAGACCAGGTCGGCTGATACGCTTTAAATTTATTTTATTCCCTTTCCGAGTCTTTCTATGTCGCAAGGTTGAAACCAAGAAATTTTTTTGACTTTCCTTATGTTTTCGAACATTTTCTATAAAACCCTCTCGTAAAAGTATTTTCACAATATTTTTAGTTATATTAGTAGATAATATTTGAACTCTTCTATTTTGATCCATGTCAGCATTTCTTATAGAATTTATTATATTGGCAATAATGTCCCTACCCATGACTAACTTTAGTTATTGATGCCTCCTAATTTCAATATTAATATAATAAACACAATTCTTTTTTTATCCTTAATTAAAAATAAAAAAATTATTTTTAATTAAAAATATATATATGTTAGAAACAATATATTAATAAGATATATTTCAGATTTTAGAATATTCTAAATATTTTATTATTTTCTTATAGTCTTCATATATATATATCTATAAGATTTCAGGTGCTAATGAAAGTATTTTAGTAAAATTCAACTGTCTAAATTCCCGAGTAATCGCACCAAAAATCCGAGTTCCTTTTGGATTTCCTTCTTTATCAATGATAACCGCTGCATTGTCATCATATTGTATTATCATGCCGTTGTCACGTTTGAGTTCTTTACACGTGCGTACAATCACAGCTCTAATTACTTCTGATCTTTCTAGAAGCATGTTGGGCACTGCTTCTTTTATTACAGCAACAATAACATTGCCAATATGAGCATATCGGCGATTACTAGTTCCTATGATTCGAATACACATCAATTCTTTAGCTCCACTGTTATCCGCTACATTTAAAAGGGTTTGAGGTTGAATCATATCATTTTTATTGTAATATCTTATTTTAATGCAAGGGATGAGATAAAAAAAAGATAAAAAAGAAATATTGTCTGTCTAGAGATAAAGAAATACACAGTTATTTTTTAATTCTTCCTTTCTTTTGATTTTGTTTACCTAGCCTAAAATAAAGAATTGAGTTCGTATAGGCATTTTGCATGCAGCTATTTTCATAGCTGCTTTGGCTATAGTTTCTGATACTCCATTCATTTCATAAAGTATTTTACCCGGTTTAACAACGGATACCCAATATTCGGGGGATCCCTTGCCCGAACCCATACGTGTTTCCGCAGGTCTTACTGTAACAGGTTTGTCGGGAAAGATACGTACCCATATCTTCCCACCGCGACGAACATATCTTGTCATTGCTCTTCGCCCTGCTTCTATTTGTCTAGCTGTAATCCAAGCAGGTTCAAGTGCCTGAATAGCATATCTTCCAAAACAAATATGATTGCCTCGGCAAGATATTCCCTTCATTCTACCTCTATGTTGTTTACGAAATCTGGTTATTTTGGGGTTATAGTTGATGGTTGTTTATGAATTCCATCTCTACTACAGAACCGGACATGAGAGTTTCTTCTCATCAAGCTCCTCACAAATTAAATGATTCTATAATATTAAATATACACATGTATTTATGTATTTCATTTTATCAAAAAAAAGAATATACTCGTTTTGATATATTTATATAATTTATATATAATTCTTATTTTTCTAAAAATCTATTTCATCAAAAAGGGTTAGCGGGCGAATATTAACTCTTTCCTCCTTCATTTGTAGGGTCAATTTATGACCCTTCATAATTTTTATTGGTTTATTTCGTCATCCTACCCGATGAATCATTAGGATTGATTCTTTTTAAATAAAATCCTATGTAATCACAGGTCATATCGTTCCTATAGTTTCTTCATTAATGCTTAGGCCTTAACTCTGCAATGGAGCTACCTACAAAATCTGTTATTTTTTTACGAGTCAACCTACTCAGTTTTTATTAACCCTAAGCTCAATAAAATTATTAATCTCTTTTTTATATTCTATACTAATAAATAGACTTTTTAATTCAATTATTTAAATTTAATTTATTTTCTTAGTATTTATTAGTATGTTTTAATTGTATATTTTGTATATATATTTTATACTTATGTTGATGCTTTATAACACTGCCTTTTTTATGGGGTGATTCTTCATAAACCATACATATGGAAATCATATATCATTGATATCTTTATTATATCTTTCTATCATCCTTCCATTTATCCGCATCCCTTTTTGTCTTGTTTCACAATTCATAATCAGATTTATTTCTTAATTAAAAGAATTTTAGTTGCTACAACTATATGATTGATTGAGTAATATAGTGACTGTTTCTTGGGATCTCGACAATACGAAGCAATAAGTTGGTTATTAATTTTGAGTTTATTTAGTTTTGATAGTTACTGAGTTTAGAGTAAGGTCAGACTTTTTTTTTAATATCAATTATAAACTCTAAATAAAAAACTAACGAGTCACACACTAAGCATAGCAATTTTACTAAAATATAAATTAAAGGGTAAATAAAACTTTTTAAAAACCTTATATAATTAGAATTGTTCATTAAGTTCAAAAAAAAAAAAAAAATTAACAAAAGAGCTTATAAATTTTTTATATTGCTAAGCAGAATTCAGTTATTCTTATTTTTTTATTCTTGGTTTACAAATATCCAAATTTTGATGCCTAAGACTCCATATATAGTTCTAATTGTATGGGAACAGTGATCAATTTTAGCGAGAATTGTTTGTAGTGGAACCCTGCCTTCTCTTATCCATTCAACACGTGCAATCTCTTTTCCGTCAATACGCCCTGCAATTTGCACTTGAATTCCTTTTGTACCCGCTTGTTCAGTTAATTCAATAGCTTTTTTCATTGCCTTTCGAAACGAAACTCTATTTTTTAATTGTAAAGTTATATATTCCGCAAGAATATTAGGTTGTCTATAAGGCTTTTCAATTCTTGTGATAGAAATGTGGAGTCTACGGTTTACAGAATGAAACTCTTTTTGTACATTCATCTGTAATTCTTTGACTCCCCTTGTTCGTCCTTCTATTAATAAATTTGGAAATCCAATATAGATTATGACCTGAATCAAATCTATTCTTTTATGAATCCCTACATAGGCAATTCCTTCAAAATCTGAGTATATTCTCTTATTATTTTTGAAATAGTTCTTAATACAATTCCTTATTTTTTCATCTTCTTGTAGACCCGTAGAAAAATTATTTGGTTTTGCGAACCAAAATGAATAATGACTTTGAGTTGTTCCAAGTCTTAAACCCAGTGGATTTATTTTTTGTCCCATATTTTTACATCCATATATTTTTTATAATTTTTATAAATAGTAATCTAAATTATCTTTCTTTATATAAATTTATAATTTATATTTTTCTTTTAAAACAATCTTTATATGGCAAGTGGTTTTTTTTATAATATAACTACGCCCTCGCTCCCGGGGTCTTAGCTTTTTAACAATAGTACCTCCATGGACTTCAGCTTTACTAATAAATAAATCAGCTTCATTCAAACCCATATTATGACTAGCATTTGCTGCTGCAGAAGAAACTAATTTTAAAATGGGATAAGCTGCCCCATAAGGTAGTAGTTCCAGTATCATAAGTGTTTCCTCATAAGAACGTCCGCGAATATGATCAATTACTCTTAGTGCTTTAAAAACAGACATACGTATATGTTGAGTTAACACTTTTGCTTCTCTATACGAATCCAAATTTTCGTTCCTTATCATAAAATAAAGTTATCCCCCACCAATGAATGATAAGTGTCTAGGTGAAGTATAGTATAAGAGAAGTTAGATTAGAAAAGTAGAAGTCTTAGTATACTAGAAAAATAAAATAAAATACTATATAGGGACTATTACTATAAGATAAAGACTCTGTAGAACGACTAATGACGTAATTTATTATCGTTTCTCACATGTCTCACGAAAGTGATAGTAGGTGCGAATTCTCCCAATTTGTGACCAACCATGTTATCTGTGATATAAATAGGTAAATGTTCCTTTCCATTATGAATAGCGATTGTATGGCCAATCATTGTGGGTATAATGGTAGATGCCCGAGACCAAGTCACTATTATTTCTTTATCCTCCCTCATGTTGAGTTTTTCAACTCTTCCCAATAAATGATTAGCTACAAAAGGATTTTTTTTTAGTGAACGTGTCACGGCTGATTACTCCCTTTTTTTTACATTTTTGAAATTGGACATTCTATGTCCAATATCTCGATCTTAATCTGAAGTATGAAGGTAATAATCAATACAATAAGGATGAACGGAAAAAATAGAAAATCCTTTAGCTATATAAGGTAAGGGGCGGATGTAGCCAAGTGGATCAAGGCAGTGGATTGTGAATCCCCCATGCGCGGGTTCAATTCCCGTCGTTCGCCCATCACATTACAAAAAATTTGATTTTCAATGTTCCTATTTACGGCGACGGATAATAAAACGATCACTATATTTGTTCCTTTTCCTACTTCTTCTTCCAAGCGCAGGGTAACCCCAAGGGGTTGTGGGTTTTTTTCTACCAATTGGGGCTCTCCCTTCACCGCCCCCATGGGGATGGTCTACAGGGTTCATAACTACTCCTCTTACTACAGGACGCTTACCTAGCCAACACTTAGATCCGGCTCTACCCAAACTTTTTTGGTTCACCCCAATATTACCCACTTGCCCAACTGTTGCTAAGCAGTTTTTGGATATCAAACGGACCTCCCCAGATGGTAATCTTAATGTGGCCAATTTTCCCTCTTTTGCAATCAGTTTCGCTACAGCGCCTGCTGCTCTAGCTAATTGTCCACCCTTTCCAAGCGTGATTTCTATGTTATGTATGGACGTGCCTAAGGGCATATCGGTTGAAGTAGATTCTTCTTTTTTCTCAATCAAAACCCCTTCCCAAACTGTACAAGCTTCTTCCAAAGCATACGGCTTTCTAGATGTATATGATGATATCTAGACAGATGGATCTTATATGAATCATATGATGAAGTACCACATGAGTGTATATATAGGAATCCAAATCTGCCAAATCACTCATGTTATGATCTTCTACATCCTAGGTCTCCCCGTTCCGTCATCTGGCTTATGTTCTTCATGTAGCATTCAGACCGGATGACTCTATGAAATTACGTTGATACTTACACATATTACGGTTAACGTAGGAGACATCTCTATTTTTACCCGGGGGTCTTTATAATTACCACTGCTTAGCTTTCAATTTGCCTCTGACCATCAAATGAAATGTGAATAAACCGTCCTCCTATCTTTGAAACAAGGGGCGCTTCCGGTTCTGTGCGCGCTTAAAACAATTTTGTCTTCTCCATATTACCATATCTCTAGAGTCAGTAATTTTATATTAGGAACTACTGAACTCAATCACTTGCTGCCGTTACTCAACAGTTTTCTGTTGAGGTTTATCCCATAGGTGTACTCCAATTGGATCAGTGATCTATTTCTAGGTTTCGTCGTAAACCTAATTGGTTACTTCCAATTACGTAAATCAATAGTTCAAACCGCACTCAAAGGTAGGGCATTTCCCATTGATATAGGAACTTCTGTACCAGAAACAATGGTATCTCCAATTATAGCCCCTCTGGGATGTAAAATATATCTCTTCTCACCATCCCTATAGTGTATGAGACAAATGCATGCATTTCGATTAGGGTCGTATTCTACGGTTACGATTCTACCAGATATCTCTTTTTCATTCCTTCGAAAGTCGATTTTACGGTATAGACGCTTATGACCTCCCCCTCTATGCCCTGCGGTAATTATCCCTCTGGCATTACGACCTTTACCACAACGATGCTGTCCATAGATCAAATTATTTCGTGGATTGGATTTCACTTGACTGTCTACGGCACCATTGCGTGTGCTCGGGGTAGAAGTTTTGTATAAATGTATTGCCGTGTTATTAAGTCTTTTGCTTTAAGTTCTTTTCTTTATAATTCTTTATAAGAGGTGGAATAGAATAACCCGGTTTAAGCGTAATGATTATACGTCTGTAATGCATTGTATGTCCCATAATAGGTCCCATCCTTCTACCCTTTACCGGGAGTCGATGACTATTCATAGCTATTACCTTGACACCAAAGAAGAGTTCGACCCAATGCTTTATTTCTGTCCTAGTTGATCCTGATTCGACATTAGAAGTATATTGATTGTTCCCCAATAAACGAAGACTTTTTTCTGTAAATACTGCATATTTGATTCCATCCATAAATCCATTTTATTCCCTATGAGTTCCAGTATTGATAAGAATTCTAGTTCTTACTGTTCATATGTTATAGTATGAATATACCATACCAATTCATTATGTATGGATGATGAGATTCCATTGATACAGAGCCAATTCCAATAGACTTATTTAATGTTACCTTTGGCGTGCATCCAGCAGGAATTGAACCTACGAATTTGCCAATTATGAGTTGGGCGCTTTAACCATTCAGCCATGGATGCTTAACAGGGATCATCATACATCGTGAATAAACAAATTCCAATTTAAATTTAAATTAAATCTTTTAGGAGGAATCAATGAGACGACATCAATTAAAATTCTGGATATTCGAATTGAGAGAGGTATTGAGAGAGATCAAGAATTCTAACTATTTATATTTATTAGATTCATGGATCAAATTTGATTTAGTGGGATCTTTCACTCACATTTTTTTCCACCAAGAACGTTTTATGAAACTCTTTGACCCCCGAATTTGGAGTATCCTACTTTCACGTGATTCACAGGGTGCAACAAGCAATCGATATTTAACGATCAAAGGTGTACTACTGCTTGTAGTAGTGGTCCTTATATCTCGTATTAACAATCGAAAGATGATCGAAAGAAAAAATCTCTATTTGATGGGGCTTCTTCCTATACCTATGAATTCCATTGGACCCATAAATGATACATTGGAAGAATCTTTTTGGTCTTCAAATATAAATAGGTTGATTGTTTCGCTACTGTATCTTCCAAAAAGGAAAAAGATTTATGAGAGTTGTTTCATGGATCCGCAAGATAGTACTTGGGTTCTCCCAATAAAGAAAAAGTGTATCATGCCTGAATATAACCGGGGTTCGCGGTGGTGGAGGAACCGGATCGGAAAAAAGAGGGATTCTAGTTGTCAGATATATAATGAAACCGTAGCTGGAATTGAGATTTCATTCAAAGATAAAGATAGCAAATATCTGGAGTTTATTTTTTTATCCTATACGGATGATCCGATCCGCAAGGACCCTGATTGGGAATTATTTGATCGTCTTTCTCCGAGTAAGAAACGAAACATAATTAACTTGAATTCGGTACAGCTATTCGAAATCTTAGGGAAAGACTTGATTTGTTATCTCATGTCTGCTTTTCATGAAAAAAGACCAATTCAGGGGGGGAGTTTCTTCAAGCAACAAGGAGCCGGGGCAACTATGCAATCCAATGATATCGAGCATGTTTTCCATCTCTTCTCGAGAAACAAGTGGGGTATTTCTTTGCAAAATTGTGCTCAATTTCATATGTGGCAATTCCGCCAAGATCTTTTAATTAGTTGGTGGAAGAATCAGCACGAATCGGATTTTTTTAGGAACGTCTCGAGAGATAATTGTATTTGGTTAGACAATGTGTGGTTGGTAAACAAGGATCGGTTTTTTAGCAAGGTACGGAATGTATTGTCAAATATTCAATATGATTCAACAAGATCTATTTTCGTTAAAGTAACGGATTCTAGCCAATGGAAAGGATCTTATTCTGATCAATCCATAGATCATTTTGATTCCGTTATAAATGAGAATTCAGAATATTACACATTGATTGATCAAACAGAGATAGAATCGGATCGATTCCCAAAATTCATTTTTGGATCTTCCTCCATGTCCTGGCTATTCATCGAAGAATTTCTTGGAAATCCTACAAGATCAATCCGTTCTTTTTTCTCTGACAGATGGTCAGAACTTCATTTGGGTTCTAATCCTACTGATAGGTCCACTATAGATCATAAATTGTTGAATAAAAAACAAGATGTTTCTTTTGTCCCTTCCAGGCGAGCGGAAAATAAAGAAATGGTTGATATATTCAAGATAATTACTTATTTAAAAAATACCGTATCAATTCATCCTTCGGAACCAGATCCGGGATGTTATCTGGTTCCGAAGGATGAACCGGTTTTTGATTTCTTTCATCTATCCCATGACCAAAACAAAAGGGGATACGCGTTACACCACAATTTTTTTAAATCAGAAGATAGATTACCAGAAATGGTGGATCTATTCACTCTATCAATAACCGAGCCGGATCTGGTGTATCATAGGGGATTTGCCTTTTCTATTTATTCCTACGGGTTGGATCAAAAAAAATTCTTGAATGAGGTATTCAACTCCAGAGATGAATCAAAAAAGAAATATTTTTTGGTTCTACCTCCTCTTTTTTATGAGGAGAATGAATCTTTTTCTCGAAGGATCATAAAAAAATTGGTCCGGATCTACTGTGGGAATGATTTGGAAGATACCAAACTCAAAACAGCGGTATTTGCTAGCAACAACATAATGGAGGCAGTCAATCAATATAGATTGATCCAAAATCTGATTAAAATCCAATATAGCACCTATGGATACATAAGAAATGTATTGTATAGATTATTTCTAATGAATAGATCCGATCGCAACTTCAAATGTGGAATTCAAAGGGATCAAATAGTAAATGAGACTCTTAATCATATAACTCTAATGAAATATATGATCAACCAACATTTATCAAATTTGAAAAAGAGTCAGAAGAAATGGTTTGATCCTCTTCTTTATCGAACTGAGAGATCCATGAATCGGGATCCTGATGCATATAGATACAAATGGTACGATGGGAGCAATAATTTTCAGGAACATTTCTTTTCTGAACAGAATAATCCTTTTAAAGTAGTGCAAGTAGTGTTCAATCGATTACGTATTAATCAATATTCAATTGATTGGTCCGAGGCTATCGACAAAGAAGATTTGTCTAAGTCACTTCGTTTCTTTATGTCTAAGTCACTTCGTTTATTTTTGTCCAAGTCACTTCCCTTTTTCTTTGTGAGTATTGGGAATATCTCCATTCATAGGTCCGAAATCCACATCTATGAATTGAAAGGTCCGAATGATCAACTCTGCAATCAGTTGTTAGAATCCATAGGTGTTCAAATCGTTCATTTGAAGAAATTGAAACCCTTCTTATTGGATGATCATGATACTTCCCAAATACCAAAATTATTGATCGATGGAGGAACAATATTACCATTTTTGTTCAAAAAGATACCAAAGCGGATGATTGACTCATTCCATAATAGAAATAATCGCAGGAAATCCTTTGATAACACGGATTCCTATTTCTCAATGATATCACACGATCGAGACAATTGGCTGAATCCCGTGAAACCATTTCATAGAAGTTCATTGATATATTCTTTTTATAAAGCAAATCGACTTCGATTCTTGAATCATCCACATCACTTCTGCTTCTATTGTAACAAAAGATTCCCCTTTGAGGTGGAAAAGACCCGTATAAATAATTATGATCTTACATATGGACAATTCCTAAATATCTTGTCCATTCGCAACAAAATCTTTTCTTTGTGCGTCGGTAAAAAAAAATCTATTTATTTGGAGATAGAGACTATTTCACCAATCGAGTCACAGGTATCTGACATCTTCATACCTAATGATTTCCCGCAAAGTGGTGATGAAACGTATAACTTGTACAAATTGTACAAATCTTTCCATTTTACAATTCGATCCGATCCATTCGTTCGTGGAGCTATTTACTCGATTGCAGACATTTCTGCAACACCTCTAAAAGAGGAACAAATAGTCAATTTGGAAAAAACTTATTGTCAGCCTATTTCAGATATGAATCTATCTGATTCAGAAGGGAATAATTTGCATAAGTATCTCAGTTTCAATTCAAACATGGGTTTGATTCACACTCCATGTTCTGAGAAGTATTTACCATCCGGAAAGAGTAAAAAACGTAGTCTTTGTATAAATAAATGCGTTGAGAAATGGCAGATGCATAGAACCTTTCAACGAGATATTGCTTTTTCAAATCTATCAAAATGGAATCTGTTCCAAACATATATGCCATGGTTCCTTACTTCGACAGGGTTCAAATATCTAAATTTCACCCTTTTAGATACTCTTTCAGACCCATTGCCAATACTAAGTAGCATTCAAAAATTTGTATCCATTTTTCATGATATGATGAATGGATCAGATATATCATGGCCGATTCCTCATAAGATTATTCCACAATGGACTCTGATAAGTGAGATTTCGAGTCAATGTTTACGGAATCTTCTTCTGGCCGAAGAAATGATTCATCGAAATAATGAGTCACCCGTTCCATTGATATGGGCACATCTGAGATCAACAAATGCTCGGGAGTTTCTCTATTCAATCTTTTTCCTTCTTATTGTTGCTGGATATCTCGTTCGTATACATCTTCTCTTTGTTTCCCGAGCCTATAGTGAGTTACAGACAGAGTTAGAAAAGATCAAATCTTTGATGATTCCATCATACATGATGGAATTTCAAAAACTTCTGTATAGGTATCCTACATCTGAACTGAATTCTTTCTGGTTCAAGAATCTCTTTCTAGTTCTTATGGAACAATTAGGAGATTCTCTGGAAGAAATACGGGGTTATATTTATGGTGGCAACATGCTATTGGGTGGTGGTCCCACTTATGGGGTCAAATCAATACGTTCTAAGAAGAAATATTTTAAGATCAATCTCATCAATCTTGTAAGTATCCTACCAAATCCCATCAATAGAATCATTTTTTCGAGAAATACGAGACATCTAAGTCGTACAAGTAAAGAGATCTATTCATTGATAAGAAAAAACGTGAACGGTGATTGGATTGATGAGAAAATAGAATTATGGGTCGTGAACAGTGATTTGATTGATGATGAAGAAAGAGAATTCTTGGTTCAGTTCTCCACCTTAACGACAGAAAAAAGGATTGATCAAATTCTATTGAGTCTGACTCATAGTGATCATTTATCAAAGAATGACTATGGTTATCAAATGATTGAACAACCGGGATCAATTTACTTAAGATACTTAGTTGACATTCATCAAAAGGATCTAATGAATTATGAGTTCAATAGATCCTGTTTAGCAGAAAGACGGATATTCCTTGCTCATTATCAGACAATCACTTATTCAAAAACCTCGTGTGGAGCTAATAGTTTTTATTCCCCATCTCCTCATGGAAAACCCTTTTCGCTCCGCTTAACCCTATCCCCTTCTAGGGGTATTTTAGTGATAGGTTCTATAGGAACGGGACGATCCTGTTTGGTCAAATCCCTAGCGACAAACTCCTATGTTCCTTTCATTACGGTATTTCCAAACAAGTTCCTTAATGACAAGTATCTTATTGATGATATCGATATTGATGATAGTGACGATATTGATGATGACCTTGATATTGATACGGAGCTGCTAACTATGAAGAATGTGCTAACTATGTATATGACGCCAAAAATATACCAATTTGATATAACCCTTCAATTTGAATTAGCAAAAGCAATGTCTCCTTGCATAATATGGATTCCAAACATTCATAATCTGCATGTGAATGAGTCAAATTACTTATCCCTCGGTCTATTAGAGAACTATCTCTCAAGGGATTGTGAAAGACGTTCCACTGGAAAGATTCTTGTTATTGCTTCGACTCATATTCCCCAAAAAGTGGATCCCGCTCTAATAGCTCCGAATCAATTAAATACATGCATTAAGATACGAAGGCTTCTTATTACACAACAACGAAAACACTTTTTAATTCTTTCATATACTAGGGGATTTCACTTGGAAAATAAGATGTTCCATACTAATGGATTCGGGTCCATAACCATGGGTTCCAATGCGCGAGATCTTGTAGCATTTATAAATGAGGCCCTATCAATTAGTATTACACAGAAGAAATCCATTATAGAAACTCATACAATTAGATCAGCTCTTCATAGAAAAACTTGGGATTTTCGATCCCAGATAAGATCGGTTCAGGATCATGGGATCCTTTTATATCAGATAGGAAGGGCTGTTGCACAAAATGTACTTATAAGTAATTGCCCAATAGATCCTATATCTATCTATATGAAGAAATCATGTAAGGAGGGGGATTCTTATTTGTACAAATGGTACTTTGAACTTGGAACGAGCATGAAGAAATTAACGATACTTCTTTATCTTTTGAGTTGTTCTGCCGGATCGGTCGCTCAAGATCTTTGTTCTTCATCCAGACACGATGAAAAAAATTGGATCACTTCTTATGGATTCGTTGAGAATGATTCTGATCTAGTTCATGGCCTATTACTATTATTACTATTAGAAGTAGAAGGCGCTCCGGCTCTGTCGGGATCCTCACGGACAGAAAGAGATTGCAGTCAGTTTGATAATAATCGAGTGACATTACTTCTTCGGTCCGAACCAAGGAATCAGTTAGATATGATGCAAAATGGATCTTGTTCTATCGTTGATCAGAGATTTCTATATGAAAAATACGAATCGGAGTTTGAAGAAGGGGAAGGGGCCCTCGATCCGCAAAATATAGAGGAGGATTTATTCAATCACATAGTTTGGGCTCCTAGAATATGGCGCCCTTGTGGCAATCTATTTGATTGTATTGAAAGGCCCACTGAATTGGGATTTACCTATGGGACTGGGTCATTTCGGGGAAACTGTATAATTTATCATAACGAGGATGAGCTTCAAGAGAATGATTCGGAGTTATTGCAGAGTGGAACCATGCAGTACCAGACTCAAGATAGATTTTCCAAAGAACAAGGTTTTTTTCAAATAAGCCAATTCATTTGGGACCCTGTGGATCCATTCTTTTACATATTCAAAGATCAGACCTTTGTCTCTGTGTTTTCACGTCGAGAATTCTTTGCAGATGAAGAGATGTCAAAGGGGCTTTTTGCTTACCAAACAAATCCTCCTACATCTATATATAAACGCTGGTTCATCAAGAATACGCAAGAAAAGCACTTTGAATCGTTGATTCATCGACAGAGATGGTTTAGAACCCATAGTTCATTATCTAATGGATCTTTCCGTTCTAATACTCTATCCGAGAGTTATCAGTATTTATCAAATCTGTTCCTATCTAACGGAACGCTATTGGATCAAATGAAAAATACATTGTTGAGAAATAGATGGCTTTTCCCGGATGAAATGAAACATTTGATTCATGTAACAGGATAAAGATTCCCCATTCAGCCATAAATATATGTGCCCATGAAAAGGGGATTAAGTAGAACAGAATTGGCCGGATGGTAGAGTCGTGTAAACACTTGTTTCTTCCATCTTTTTGGCCTTAGCTCCATGGAACAATATGCTACTGCTGAAACATATAAGAATTTCATATATTAACGACCAAGAGGTACGATCCTCTTTCGGTCGGATGGTCCCTGAGAGGAGAAGGAAGGCTGGGATGCCAACAGACGTCTGTCTATTCTATAATTCACCTGCCAAAGTCACTGAATGGGTAAGTCGTCAATCCCTAAAACGGACTATGTAATGTACTTTATTTGCTGGGTTACGGGTACTGGTGGGTATTTTACCAGAGGTTTATATCAATCTACTTTGTGCGATTCCTGTGGAATCCTATACTCATG